ATCCATTTTCTTCCCTATGAGTTCCAGTATCGATAAGAATTCGAGTTTTTACTCTTCATATGTTATGGTATGAATATACCATACCAATTCGTTATGTATGGATGATGAAATTCCATTGATACAGAGCCAATTCCAATAGACTTATTGGACGTTCCCATTGGCGTGCATCCAGCAGGAATTGAACCTACGAATTTGCCAATTATGAGTTGGGCGCTTTAACCATTCAGCCATGGATGCTTAACAGAGATCATCGTACATCGTGAATAACCAAATTCCAATTGAAATGAAATCTTTAGGAGGAATCAATGAAAGGACATCAATTCAAATTCTGGATCTTCGAATTGAGAGAGATATTGAGAGAGATCAAGAATTCCCACTATTTCTTAGATTCATGGACCCAATTCGATTCAGCGGGATCTTTCACTCACATTTTTTTCCACCAAGAACGTTTTATGAAACTCTTTGACCCCCGAATTTGGAGTATCCTACTTTCACTTTCGCGTGATTCACAGGGTTCAACAAGCAATCGATATTTCACGATCAAAGGTGTAGTACTGCTTGTAGTAGCGGTCCTTATATATTGTATTAACAATCGAAATATGGTCGAAAGAAAAAATCTCTATTTGATGGGGCTTCTTCCTATACCTATGAATTCCATTGGACCCAGAAATGATACGTTGGAAGAATCTTTTTGGTCTTCCAATATCAATAGGTTGATTGTTTCGCTCCTGTATCTTCCAAAAGGGAAAAAGATCCCTGAGAGTTGTTTCATGGATTCGAAAGAGAGTACTTGGGTTCTCCCAATAACTAAAAAGTGTATCATGCCTGAATCTAACTGGGGTTCGCGGTGGTGGAGGAACCGGATCGGAAAAAAGAGGGATTCTAGTTGTAAGATAGCTAATGAAACCATAGCTGGAATTGAGATCTCATTCAAAGAGAAAGATACCAAATATCTGGAGTTTCTTTTTGTATCCTATACGGATGATCCGATCCGCAAGGACCCTGATTGGGAATTCTTTGATCGTCTTTCTCCGAGGAAGAAGCGAAACATAATCAACTTGAATTCGGGACAGCTCTTCGAAATCTTAGTGAAACACTTGATTTGTTATCTCATGTCTGCTTTTCGTGAAAAAAGACCAATTGAAGTGGAGGGTTTCTTCAAACAACAAGGAGCTGAGGCAACTATTCAATCAAATGATATTGAGCATCTTTCCCATCTCTTCTCGAGAAACAAGTGGGGTATTTCTTTGCAAAATTGTGCTCAATATCATATGTGGCAATTCCGCCAAGATCTCTTCGTTAGTTGGGGGAAGAATCAGCACGAATCGGATTTTTTGAGGAACGTATCGAGAGAAAATTGGATTTGGTTAGACAATGCGTGGTTGGTAAACAAGGATCGGTTTTTTAGCAAGGTACGGAATGTATCGTCAAATATTCAATATGATTCCACAAGATCTATTTTCGTTCAAGTAACGGATTCTAGCCAATGGAAAGGATCTTCTGATCAATCCAGAGATCATTTCGATTCCATTAGGAATGAGGATTCGGAATATCACACATTGATCAATCAAACAGAGATTCCGCAACTAAAAGAAAGATCGATTCTTTGGGATCCTTCAAGATCAATTCGTTCTTTTTTCTCTAACAGATGGTCAGAACTTCATCTGGGTTCGAATCCTACGGAGAGGTCCACTAGAGATCAGAAATTGTTGAAGAAACAACAAGATGTTTCTTTTGTCCCTTCCAGGCGATCGGAAAATAAAGAAATGGTTGATATATTCAAGATAATTACGTATTTACAAAATACCGTCTCAATTCATCCTATTTCATCAGATCCGGGATGTAATATGGTTCCGAGGGATGAACCGGATATGGACAGTTCCAATAAGATTTCATTCTTGAACAAAAATCCATTTTTTGATTTATTTCATCTATTCCATGACCGGAACAAAGGGGGATACACGTTACACCACGATTTTGAATCAGAAGAGAGATTTCAAGAAATGGCAGATCTATTCACTCTATCAATAACCGAGCCGGATCTGGTGTATCATAAGGGATTTGCCTTTTCTATTGATTCCTACGGATTGGATCAAAAAAAATTCTTGAATGAGGTATTCAACTCCAGGGATGAGTCGAAAAGGAAATCTTTAGTGGTTCTACCTCCTATTTTTTATGAAGAGAATGAATCTTTTTATCGAAGGATCAGAAAAAAATCGGTCCGGATCTCCTGCGGGAATGATTTGGAAGATGATCCAAAACCAAAAATAGTGGTATTTGCTAGCAACAACATAATGGAGGCGGTCAATCAATATAGATTGATCCGAAATCGGATTCAAATCCAATATAGCACCTATGGGTACATAAGAAATGTATCGAATCGATTCTTTTTAATGAATCGATCCGATCGCAACTTCGAATATGGAATTCAAAGGGATCAAATAGGAAATGATCCTCTGAATCATCTAACTATAATAAAATATACGATCAACCAACATTT